ACCTTCATCAAGCGTAGGTTTCTTTCACTCATTTGTTTTTTTATATTTATAACTACGTTCTTTTTCTCGTAAAAATGAAAGATAAAAAAAAAAAAACAAAAATAAGAAAAAAATCAAATCGCACCATCTCTGTAATAGGTAAATGCCTTTTTTTCTCCTGAAGTTGTTGGAATTATTCGTAATAAAATATTGGCTACAATTGAAGAGGTCTTATCAATAAAATTTCCATTTATTCGAGATCTAGGCATAATTAGTAATTCATTCTATAATTCTTCTCATCCTCCTTCGGAGGAAAATGATCCCACAAAAAAAGGGATTGTACAGTACAAAATAACATAAAAACAGACTCATTGGAAAAAATGTGGGTCCCAAATTGTACCCCCTTTTGGACAAAGATGAAAGAAATGAAATAGTGGAATCAGATTAGATTTCATTACAATTTTGTAGTATACCAATGACCAAAACTCTTACTATTTCATCTAATTCATCTAAGTTTTTTATGGATTTTGATAACTCGAGAAGTTTTGATTTGGTTATGATCCAAAAAGGAAAAAGAATGTAATAGTCATTCCATCATAAAATCAAATTCAAATAAAGTAACCATCCTTTTTGTTTGCATAACGTGTATGTGCCCACGCATACAATTGAAAGAGAAAAATTAATCGGACGATTCATGAATTTTGAATAGATCCACGGGGTAGCTGATGAAATAAGTTGTTGTAAATAAATATGAAATTGGAACAATTTTCTTCTTATGGAACCATCGAACGGTCATACCTGTACTACAATTAAGATGAATGACTCGCTATTCATTCGGGTTTTGGTCAGAAATAAGATTCTGTAGGAGAGATGGCCGAGTGGTTCAAGGCGTAGCATTGGAACTGCTATGTAGACTTTTGTTTACCGAGGGTTCGAATCCCTCTCTCTCCGTTTCTTTTCATTCATTAACGTTACCAACTATAATGTATCAAATCAAATAATAATTTATATTATTATTATAACAATAAGATCCTTAATTTCATAGAGATTCTCTATCCCTAATTACATCTCTGTGATACGTAAAATACAAATCGTATTGACATAAAAAGAATCCTATTGCCGATCCATTTGTGATACGTGAATTAGACAGGGCACAGGGTACTCTATTTACTTTAGCGAAAGGAGTCAAAATTGTATGAATCTTGCTTTTTTATTTTCGTTATAATTAAGTTTGACGGGAATAATATTCTACGACCAACAACTCATTTATTTTCAAACCGATCAATTTACTATCTATTATTTGATTTACAAATCCTTTATATTGTAAGGAGTCAATAGTCAAATGGTTTGGTAATTCCCCGTGGAGGGATGAAACAAGAGAATTTTGAATCAGAGCTTTCGATCTTTCTTTATCCTTCGTAGTAATAATATCTCGGGGTTTGCAACGATAACTTGGTATATCCACTATACGACCATTAACTAAAATGTGTCTATGGTTAACTAATTGTCTGGCTCCAGAAATGGTCGAAGCCATACCTAATCGAAAAATTATGTTATCCAAACGCATTTCAAGTAGTTGTAGTAAAACCTGGCCTGTTGACCCTTTGGCTTTTCCAGCAATATGCACATATTTCAGTAATTGTCGCTCTGTCAGACCATAATGAAAGCGCAATTTCTGTTTCTCTTCTAAACGAATACGATATTGCGATCTTTTTCCAGAGCGTAATTGGGTTTGAAAATCACTTCTAGATCTGGGTCTTTTACTAGTTAGTCCCGGTAAAGCCCCCAGCCGGCGTATTTTTTTGAAACGAGGTCCTCGGTAACGAGACATATAAAATATAAAGGCTCCTTTTTGATTTACTTTCATTTGACAAAAAAATATAAATTCAGACTGAACTAAAGGATCAGCAAAACAAAACTCAATAAAATAAATTTTATTAATATTCGTATTTTTTGTATATATAGGAAATTCAAGTAAAAACTATGTTTTCCAATTTATTCTGTAGAGATCTAATTGATCTAGTCAACTTTTTTATTCATAGCTATAGCTGCAAGTTACTATGACATAATAGATTAGTGACCTTACATTTAGAGAAAGTGAGAGTAGAGATTTTCAATCATCGAAAGAAAAAGAGCCGGCTATCGGAATCGAACCGATGACCATCGCATTACAAATGCGATGCTCTAACCTCTGAGCTAAGCAGGCGGATATAAAAGTAATACTGTATAGGAATACAGTAAACTTGGGATCTTAGTTATTACCTAGTGATTCTTTTTATTTTTTTCTTTCATTTCTTCTATATTCTTAGTTATTAGTTATATGTTCTATATTTGAGATTCTATTTATAAAATATAAAACAAAACTATTTAGATCTAGATAAATTATATATTTAAATAGAAATTAAATTCCATATATATGAAAAAAAAAAAAGAATGAATATTGACCGTTCCACTATTTTAAATAGTACTGTAAAAATGGAGAATGAGTAAAGGCATATATATATCCCACATATATCTATCCATATTGAATTGTGGATACATCAATGATAGAATCATTCGGATTGAAACAAATAGAATTCATCCAATAGAGATTAAATGATAGTAGGGGATGGGAAAAAAAAAAAATAAAATAGCAGCATACACTTTTTTGATATAGGAATCATTACCTAATGAATTCCTTAGTGACAAGATCAATGAAAGAGCTGGATAGAATTACAACTGGATTCTTTTTTCAAAGCAAGGGGGGATATGGCGAAATTGGTAGACGCTACGGACTTGATTGGATTGAGCCTTGGTATGGAAACCTGCTAAGTGTTAACTTCCAAATTCAGAGAAACCCTGGAACTAAAAATGGGCAATCCTGAGCCAAATCTTAAAAAAAAAAAAAAAAATGGAAAATGAGAATAAAAAGAGATAGGTGCAGAGACTCAATGGAAGCTGTTCTAACAAATGAAATTGACTACGTTAGATTAGTAGCTAAAATCCTTATATCAAAATAAAATATCGAAATGACAGAAGGGATAATCTTATATACCTAATACGTACGTCTAGATACTGACATAGCAAATGATTAATCACATTTGTTTCTTATTTATATCACATCTGACTATTATCTTATCTACTATATCTACTATTAGTATAATATAGTATAATAGTAGAAGTGTATTAGTATGAGTATAGGATAAGGTTCTATAGAAACCCCCTATTTCTATTCTATGAAAAATTGAAGAGTTATTGTGAATCAATTCTCATTGAAGTTTAAAAAATAATTTAATTACAATCAAATTATTCATTCCAGAGTTTAATAGATCTTTTTAAGATTAATCGGACGAGAATAAAGAGAGAGTCCCATTTTACATGTCAATACCAACAACAATGAAATTTAGAGTAAGAGGAAAATCCGTCGAATTTTAAAATCGTGAGGGTTCAAGTCCCTCTATCCCCAATAAAAAGCCCATTTTACTTCCTCACTCTATTCTTTCACAAATGGATCCGAATATAAATTTTCGTATATTCTTCCAATTGCAATTCAATTTAATTTGTATAGATACGATACCTGCACAAATGAACATATATGTTCAAAGAATCAAAGAAAGTCTTATTTCTTATATCTTCAAAAATAAGACTTTCTTTTTGAGTTCTTTTCATTGACATAGATACAAGTACTCTGCTAGGATGATGCACGGAAAATGGTCGGGATAGCTCAGTTGGTAGAGCAGAGGACTGAAAATCCTCGTGTCACCAGTTCAAATCTGGTTCCTGACACGTGAATAATGTATTGGATAGATATTCAATACCTCATACAAATGAAATTCATTGAGACGGGTCGGAATAGACATTTTTTACTCTCTATTCATACTTTTCTTATTACAAAAGTATGTTAAATTTTTGTATATGTATATATTAAGAGTTAAAAAGATTCAATCAAACAGTGAAAGGATAGAAAAAGGATGTATTTCAGACACAGTACAAAGAAACTCCGATTTGCATTTCATATTTTTTTGTCACTCTTGCTCAAGTTACTTTCTGAGATCCCCACTAAGCGATGTGCGCGATACAAAGTTCATCGTACAAAAATATTTTGAGTCATCCTATTGTTTCTGCTCATAGGAAATATATATGATATCTTCCCAGTAGGGGAATATCAATGAAAGCCTCTTTTTCATTTTTATTTTAGCCCATTCACAAGACGAATTAAAGTCCAGTGACTTTGTTTCATCTAGGAAGTAATGTCAAAATGTTCTTTAATTTAAATGAAATCTCGAGTTGTGTCGTATAAGTAAAAAAGGGGTTTCTTATCATTCAATAAGCATCTTGAATTTCATAGAAATTAGGCGTAATATAGTCTTTACGTAAGGGCCAGCCTATCCAACTTTCAGGCATCAAGATACGTTTAAGGCGAGGATGATTCTCATAAGAAATTCCCAACATATCATAAGATTCCCGTTCCTGAAAATCAGCACTTCTCCAAATCCAGAAAACTGACGGGATTTTAGGATTACTCCTGAGAGCAAATACTTTTATGCATACCTCTTCTGGTTTATCTATACCATACCGTATTTTCGTAAGGTGATACACACTAGCTAAAAATCCACCTGGTGCTACATCATAGGCACACTGGGAGCGTAAATAATTGTAACCATAGACATATGAAATGACAGCAATGGAGTCCCAATCCTCAGTTTTTATTTGTAAAATCTCTATTCCTCGGCAATCAAAGCCTAAAGATCTATGAACTAGATCATGCTTGACTAGCCAATCAGATAAATGAACCTGCATCTTCTTCATCTCTCCCACATTTTTATTTGTTTTCTTTTTATGAATATTTCAGATTGACAAGAAAATTGTTAAAGATTTACTCGCTTTTTCTTTTTATGCACAGAGGAACCCTGCCTGATTCACTAATTTATAGGAATATATTCTGACTCTTTGGATTTTTCAAAGCCAAAAGGTATCTCTGAAGTAGAGGATGATTGATAGAGTAATCCTTGATCGTAATTTCCAGTATGAGTACTGCGTCG